AAATCGCGAGTTGCAGAGATGAGAACCATGAAAAGCAAGATCCCGAATAAGAAAACAGAAACCGAGGAAACCACAAGAGTGAAGACTAGTAGAGTCTCGTCTTTTGTCATTCTTTGCTCCTTTTTCACTCAATGATTCATTCGAATTTCCCGACCAAAAATTCTATATGTCTATTCTATGATATTTCTATATATATAGAATATGATATCTAATATGACACCCGATTTGTCAAAGGGATTGGATTGGTGACTTACCCATTCAGTGACTTTGGCACTGGACGTTCCAAAAACGGGTACTATCGGATCGGGTGAATTAGAGAATAGACAGAGATCCGTTGGCATTTCAGCCTTTCTTCTCCTTTCAGGGCCTATCCGAAAGAGAATCCAGTACCTCTTGGTCCTGAATATCAGAATAGGACGAACGAACCGGCCTCCGCGGATATCTTTGCTTCGGAACAAAACCCTGCAATCAAATAGATTGTCCCAAGGGCGCCATATTCTAGGAGCCCAAGTTATGCTATTGAAAATTCGTTCCTCTAGCAGTTCCGGTTTGACCATTCCGTTCCCTTTTTCAAACTCCACTTCTTTTCATATAGCAATCCCTGATCAAAGAGAGAACAATATCCATTTCAAAACATTTCTAACGGATTCCTTGGTTCGGACCGACGAAGTAATGGCACTCAATTATTATCAACCTGACTGCAATCTTTTTCTGTCGGTAAGGATTGCACCAGAGCACCTTCTACTTCTAATAGGCCATGAACTATAGATAGAGAAGAATCATTCTGAGCGAGTCCATAAGAAGCGACCCACTTTTTTTCATCGGTTCCGGGGGAAGACCAAAGATCTTGCGCGACCGGTCCGCCAGAAAAACTCAAAAGAGAAAGAAGTCTCGTTAATCTCTTCATGCTCGTTCCAAGTTCGAAGTACCCTTTGGCCAAAGAAAAACCCGCTTCCTGACACGATTGCCTCTTTATATAGATAGATTCTATGGGGTTATTACTTAGAAGTCTATTTTGTACAAGAGCCCCTCCTATCTGATAGAAAAGGGTCCCATGATCCCGAGCCGGTCTTACCTTGGCTCGCAAACCCCAAGTTTGTCTATGAAGAGCTAATCTAATTGTATTAGTTTCTATAATGGATTTCTTATGTGGAATACTAATGGATAGGGCCTCGTTGCTAAGTGCTACAAGATCTAGTGCACTGGAACTCGTGGTTATGGACCCGAATCCTTTAGTATGGAACATTGTCTTTTCCAAGTAAAAACCCCTAGTATATGAAAGAATGAAAAGGTGCTTTCGTTCTTGTGGAATAAGAAGCCCTCGTACCTTAATGAAAGGAAAATAGGAATTTTTCGTTAGGTATTTGACCAAATAGGATCGTCCAGTTCCTATAGAACCTATCACTAAAATACCCGATAGGGCTAAGCGGAACGAAAAGGGTTTTCCATGAGATGGTAAATGAAAACGATTAGCCCCACACGAGGTTTGGGAATAAGTGATTGTCTGATAATGAGCAAGGAATATACGTCTTTCTGCTAAAGAGGATCTATTAAACTCATAATTCATTAGATCCTTGTTATCAATGTCAACTAGGTATCATAAGTAAATGGATCCCGGTTGTTCAATCCTTTGATAACCAAGGTCATTCTTTGCTAAAGAGAAATGATCACTATGAGTCAGACTCAATAGAATTGGATCCATTCCAAATAGCGAGAATTAGGATTCTTGATCCCTCTCAATCTCTCTTTCAATTCGAGGATCCAGAGAGGTGTTTTCATAGTCATCTCCGAATATTTGCCATCTCCGAATATTTTCGATTTCATTTTTCTATGATATGTCTTTCTATATGAAAATTGGTTATTTACGATGTACGATGATCCCTGTTAAGCATCCATGGCTGAATGGTTAAAGCGCCCAACTCATAATTGGTAAATTTGCGGGTTCAATTCCTGCTGGATGCACGCGAACGGGAACGTTCCATAAGTCTATTGGAACTGGCTCTCTATCCATGGAATCTCATCCATCATCCATACATAACGAATTGGTATGGTATATTCATACCATAACATAAGAACAATAAGAACTCGAATTCTTATCGATACTGGAACTCAGAGCATAGGAGGGAAAGTCGATTTATGGATGGAATCAAATACGCAGTATTTACAGAAAAAAGTCTTCGTTTATTGGGAAAGAATCAATATACTTTTAATGTCGAATCGGGATTCACTAAGACAGAAATAAAGCATTGGGTCGAACTCTTCTTTGGTGTTAAGGTAGTAGCTGTGAATAGCCATCGACTACCCAGAAAGGGTAGAAGAATGGGACCTATTCTGGGACATACAATGCATTACAGACGTATGATCATTACCCTTCAACCGGGTTATTCTATTCCACTTCTAGATAGAGAAAAAAACTAAAGGAGAATACTTAATAATACGGCGAAACATTTATACAAAACACCTATCCCGAGCACACGCAAGGGAACCGTAGACAGGCAAGTGAAATCCAATCCACGAAATAATTTGATCCATGGACGGCACCGTTGTGGTAAAGGTCGTAATTCCAGAGGAATCATTACCGCAAGGCATAGAGGGGGAGGTCATAAGCGCCTATACCGTAAAATCGATTTTCGACGGAATCAAAAAGACATATCTGGTAGAATCGTAACCATAGAATACGACCCTAATCGAAATGCATACATTTGTCTCATACACTATGGGGATGGTGAGAAGAGATATATTTTACATCCCAGAGGGGCTATAATTGGAGATACTATTGTTTCTGGTACAAAAGTTCCTATATCAATGGGAAATGCCCTACCTTTGAGTGCGGTTTGAACTATTGATTTACGTAATTGGAAGTAACCAATTAGGTTTACGACGAAACCTAGAAATCGATCACTGATCCAATTTGACTACCTCTACGGGATAGACCTCAACAGAAAACTGTTGAGTAACGGCAGCAAGTGATTGAGTTCAGTAGTTCCTCATAGAAAATTATTGACTCTAGAGATATGGTAATATGGAGAAGACAAAATTGTTTGAAGCACGCACAGAACCGGAAGCGCCCCTTGTTTCAAAGAGAGGAGGACGGGTTATTCACATTTAATTTGATGGTCAGAGGCGAATTGAAAGCTAAGCAGTGGTAATTAAGACCCCCCGGGGAAAATAGGGATGTCTCCTACGTTACCCATAATATGTGGAAGTATCGACGTAATTTCATAGAGTCATTCGATCTGAATGCTACATGAAGAACATAAGCCAGATGACGGAACGCGGAGACCTAGGATGTAGAAGATCATAACATGAGCGATTCGGCAGATTTGGATTCCTTTCCTATATATCCACTCATGTGGTACTTCATCATACGATTCATATAAGATCCATCTGTCTAGAGATCGTCATATACATCTAGAAAGCTGTATGCTTTGGAAGAAGCTTGTACAGTTTGGGAAGGGGTTTTTTGAGAGAAAAGAAGAATCTACTTCAACCGATATGCCCTTAGGCACGGCCATACATAACATAGAAATCACACGTGGAAGGGGTGGGCAATTAGCTAGAGCAGCAGGTGCTGTAGCGAAACTGATTGCAAAAGAGGGTAAATCGGCCACTTTAAGATTACCATCTGGGGAGGTCCGTTTGGTATCCCAAAATTGCTTAGCAACAGTCGGACAAGTGGGTAATGTTGGGGTGAACCAAAAAAGTTTGGGTAGAGCCGGATCTAAGTGTTGGCTAGGTAAACGCCCCGTAGTAAGAGGGGTAGTTATGAACCCTGTGGACCACCCCCATGGGGGCGGTGAAGGGAAAGCCCCCATTGGTAGAAAAAAACCCACAACCCCTTGGGGTTATCCTGCGCTTGGAAGAAGAACTAGGAAAAGGAAAAAATATAGTGATAGTTTTATTCTTCGTCGCCGTAAGTAAATACGTAACTAGGAATATGGAAAATTGCATTTTTGGAATTTGCAATAATGCGATGGGCGAACGACGGGAATTGAACCCGCGCATGGTGGATTCACAATCCACTGCCTTGATCCACTTGGCTACATCCGCCCCTTATCCAGCTAAAGGATTTTTCTCTTTGTTCCATTCATCATTATTCTATTTATTCTGACCTCCATACTTCGATCGAGATATTGGACATAGAATGCCACTCTTTAAAATGGAAAAAGGAGTAATCAGCTGTGACACGAAAAAAAACGAATCCTTTTGTAGCTCATCATTTATTGGCAAAAATCGAAAAGGTCAATATGAAGGAGGAGAAAGAAACAATAGTAACGTGGTCCCGGGCATCTAGCATTCTACCCGCAATGGTTGGCCATACAATCGCGATTCATAATGGAAAGGAACATATACCTATTTACATAACAAATCCTATGGTAGGTCGCAAATTGGGGGAATTCGTGCCTACTCGGCATTTCACGAGTTATGAAAGTGCAAGAAAAGATACTAAATCTCGTCGTTAACTGAATTCAGAATAGAAAGATTCAAAATAAAAAAAAACAAACAAACAAAGGTAGGCGGGGAATAACCTTATTTATGACAAGTTTCAAACTGGTAAAGTATACCCCTAGAATAAAGAAGAAGAAGAATGGGCTAAGGAAACTCGCAAGGAAAGTTCCAACCGATCGTCTACTTAAGTTCGAACGGGTTTTCAAAGCACAAAAACGCATCCATATGTCTGTTTTCAAAGCACAAAGAGTTCTTGATGAGATTCGCTGGCGTTACTACGAAGAAACTGTTATGATACTGAACCTCATGCCTTATCGAGCATCTTATCCCATCCTAAAGTTGGTTTATTCGGCAGCAGCAAATGCTACTCATTATAGGGATTTCGACAAAGCGAATTTATTCATCACTAAAGCCGAAGTCAGTAGGAGTACTATTATGAAAAAATTCAGACCTCGAGCTCGAGGACGTAGTTCTCCCATAAAAAAAACCATGTGTCATATAACAATTGTACTAAATATAGTAAAGAAATCTAAATAATCTTTAGATCCATCTAAGATTTCGATTCCCAGTAAAAAAAAAATAGAATAGAAAAATATGGGACAAAAAATAAATCCACTCGGTTTCAGACTTGGTACAACCCAAAATCACCATTCCTTTTGGTTCGCACAACCAAAAAATTATTCTGAAGGTCTACAGGAAGATAAAAAAATACGGAATTGTATCAAGAACTATATACAAAAGAATAGGAAAAAAGGCTCGAATAGAAAAATAGAATCAGACTCAAGTTCCGAAGTAATTACACATAATAGAAAAATGGACTCAGGCTCAAGTTCCGAAGTAATTACACATATAGAAATTCAAAAAGAAATCGATACGATCCACGTAATAATCCATATTGGATTCCCCAATTTATTAAAGAAAAAAGGAGCAATCGAAGAATTAGAGAAAGATCTACAAAAGGAAGTTAATTCTGTAAACCAGAGACTTAATATTGCTATTGAAAAAGTTAAAGAACCTTATAGACAACCTAGCATTCTTGCAGAATATATAGCTTTCCAATTAAAAAATAGAGTTTCATTCCGAAAGGCAATGAAAAAAGCCATTGAATTAACTCAAAAAGCAGATATAAGGGGAGTAAAAGTAAAAATTGCAGGTCGTCTCGCAGGGAAAGAAATTGCACGTGCCGAATGCATCAAAAAGGGTAGACTTCCCCTCCAAACAATTCGCGCTAAAATTGATTATTGCTGCTATCCAATTCGAACTATCTATGGAGTATTAGGTGTAAAAATTTGGATATTCATAGACGAAGAATAACTAGCCTTGTCTTCCCATTCTGTTCAGTGATAGAATAAAAAATGACAAGAGCCTTATTTTTCCTGAAATCCCTGAAAAAGAAGAAGAAATTCTACCTCTTTCTATAAGATTTAATGAAAATTGATAAATCTTTTAATATAATTGCTATGCTTAGTGTGTGACTCGTTAGTTTTTTCTTTAGAGTCGAAAATGGAGATTCAAAAAAATTGACTGAACCCTACTATAAATAGAAAAAGAAAAAAACTTAGTAATTATAGAAAATTAACTAATAACCAACCTATTGCTTCGTATTGTCGAGATCCTAACTAAGAAACAGTCACTATATGATACATCTATCATAAATGAGTAGATCTATCATATAGTTGTAGCAACTGCAATTTTTTCTCTAAAAAAGAAAATGGATTCTAGGTTGTGAAGCAAAACTAAAGGGATGTGGATAAAAGGAGGGATGATAGAAAGAAAGAAGAGGAATAAGAAAGATATAGGATTCCAATATGTATGGTCTATGAGTTACATCATAAAAGGCAATGTGATAAAGCATCAATATAATAAAAATAACAGAGAATTCGAAATCGTAACTTGAAACAAGAAATACAAATTTAAAACAATAATAAAGAGCGGCCCGGGTTAATAAAACTGAGAAAATTGACTCGGAAAGAAATTTTTTGGAAGCTCCATTGTGGGATTCAGACCTAACCATTAAAGGAGAAGTAGTGGGAACGACAGAACCTATGACTGCATAGGATTTTATTGAAAAGAATCCTAATACTTCATTGGGTGGGATGGCGGAACAAACCAAAAAAATTGCCTTATTTGGTAAGGTTATAATATAAATTAACAAATAAGACAGGAAAGAGTAAATATTCGCCCGCGAAATCTTTATTGAATTAGAATACTTTACCGCGATTCAATAAGAGTAAAAATAAGGAGATTTTTTGTTAAGAAAGATTACATTATCCATAAATATAGAATATAGATAAATAGACACACACATCTAGATATATTCTAGATCTTCTTTCTTGACTATATATTTATCTATTTTAACAAATTCAATATTAAAAAAACCCTAACTTTTTCTATTATCTATTAATGTGCATCTATCCATAATATTCCAAAATATTATGGAATTAGAGAAATTTGCACGCTTTCTCATTTCATTCGCGAGGAGCTGGATGAGAAGAAACTCTCATGTCCAGTTTTGCAGTAGAGATGGAACTAAGAAAGAACCATCGACTATAACCCCAAAAGAACCAGATTTCGTAAACAACATAGAGGAAGAATGAAGGGAAAATCCTGCCGAGGCAATCGTATTTGTTTTGGTAGATATGCTCTTCAAGCACTTGAACCCGCTTGGATCACGTCGAGACAGATAGAAGCAGGACGAAGAGCAATGACACGATATGCACGTCGTGGTGGAAAACTATGGGTACGTATATTTCCCGACAAACCGGTTACACTAAGACCCACGGAAACACGTATGGGCTCAGGAAAGGGATCCCCCGAATATTGGGTAGCCGTTGTTAAACCAGGTCGAATACTTTATGAAATGGGCGGAGTATCCGAAACTGTAGCTAGAGCAGCTATCTCCATAGCTGCCAGTAAAATGCCCATACGAAGTCAATTTCTTCGATTAGAGATAGAGATATAGAACCCAAAAAAAGGAGTATTGAAGATAAAAAAACCAGGTTTTTCTTTCTGGTAAGACAATATTTCTTTCATCCTTTTGCATTGAAATAACAAATTGAAATCAAAATAATATGATTCAACCTCAGACCCTTTTAAATGTAGCAGATAACAGTGGAGCTCGAAAATTGATGTGTATTCGAGTCATAGGAGCTGCTAGTAATCAGCGATATGCTCGTATTGGTGATGTTATTGTTGCTGTAATCAAAGACGCAGTGCCCCAAATGCCTCTAGAAAGATCCGAAGTAATTCGAGCTGTAATTGTACGTACATGTAAAGAGTTCAAATGCGAAGACGGTATAATAATACGCTATGATGACAATGCAGCGGTTATCATTGATCAAAAAGGAAATCCAAAAGGAACTCGAGTTTTTGGCGCGATCGCCGAGGAATTGAGAGAGTTGAATTTTACTAAAATAGTTTCATTAGCTCCTGAAGTATTATAAATACTAGTAGGCAAGATATAGATCAAAGAAAAAATTAGTAGATTGTGTTTCACGTATATGCTTTAAAATCCAAAATAAAAAAAAAAAGAAAACATGTTGATTATAGAAAAATTAGGAGGAACCTAGAATTAGAGTCTTATGGGCAAGGACACTATTGCTGATTTACTAACCTCTATAAGAAACGCGGACATGAATAAAAAAGGAACAGTTCGAGTAGTATCTACAAATATTACCGAAAACATTGTTAAAATACTTCTACGAGAGGGTTTTATTGAAAGTGTTCGGAAACATCAGGAAAGTAACAGATATTTCTTGGTTTCAACTTTGCGACATCAAAAGAGAAAGACTAGAAAAGGAATATATAGAACTAGAACCTTTTTAAAGCGTATCAGCCGACCCGGCTTACGAATTTATGCCAACTATCAAGGAATTCCTAAAGTTTTGGGCGGAATGGGAATTGCTATTCTTTCTACTTCTCGAGGTATAATGACAGATCGAGAAGCTCGACTAAACAGAATTGGGGGGGAAGTCTTATGTTATATATGGTAATCGCCCCTCCTATAGTACCCGAATTCTATCTCGAACTTCCTATTTTTCAAATAAAAATACAACGTTTTTTTTTATTTGAAAATCAAAATAGAAAAATAGGAGAAAAAAAAATATGACAGAAAAAAAAAATAGGAGAGAAAAAAAAAACCCGAGAGAAGCAAAAGTCACTTTCGAAGGTTTAGTTACGGAAGCCCTACCCAACGGAATGTTCCGCGTTCGCCTAGAGAATGACACCATCATTCTGGGCTATATTTCAGGAAAGATCCGGTCTAGTTCTATACGAATACTGATGGGGGATAGGGTCAAAATTGAAGTAAGTCGTTATGATTCAAGCAAGGGACGTATAATTTATAGACTTCCCCATAAGGATTCGAAGCGTACCGAAGACTCGAAGGATACCGAAGATTTGAAGGATACCGAAGATTTGAAGGATACCAAAGATTCAAAGAATTAGGTTTTTCTTTTTTTTTTTCTAGGGTAATAAATTCAAAGTTCCAAAATTCAAGCGAAGAGACTTATTTTTTCCAAAGATTAGATTCATAGTTTAAGAAAGGAATACGGAAATATGAAAATAAGAGCTTCTGTTCGTAAAATTTGTACAAAATGTCGACTGATTCGTAGGCGTGGACGAATTAGAGTCATTTGTTCCAACCCGAAGCATAAACAAAGACAGGGGTAATCTTTCGAAAAAGAACTTTACTTTCTAAAAAGTAAAAAAAGTACCCGCGGAAATGTCCAAATTCCAAATAAAATAATTAAAGTAAAGGATATATTTTACCCTGAAACGGATATCTTTGTATCTTTTTTTCTTTTTGTTATTTCTAACTCATATTTATGAGATAATAAAATATGACAAAAGCTATACCAAAAATTGGTTCACGTAGGAAAGTGCGGATTGGTTTGCGTAGGAATGCGCGTTTTAGTTTACGGAAGAGTGCACGTAGAATAACAAAAGGAGTTATTCATGTTCAAGCTAGTTTCAACAATACCATTATAACTGTTACAGACCCGCAGGGTCGGGTGGTTTTCTGGTCCTCCGCGGGTACTTGTGGATTCAAAAGCTCAAGAAAAGCATCACCCTATGCTGGTCAAAGAACAGCAGTAGATGCTATTCGTACAGTGGGTTTGCAACGAGCAGAAGTTATGGTAAAGGGTGCTGGTAGTGGAAGAGATGCCGCATTACGAGCCATTGCTAAAAGTGGTGTACGATTAAGTTGTATACGCGATGTAACACCTATGCCGCATAATGGATGTCGACCTCCTAAAAAAAGACGTCTGTAAAAGAATTAAACCGCTTTCAAGAGAAATAAACGATTCAATGATCAAATAATAATACTAGTCTATTATGGTTCGAGAGGAGGTAGCAGGATCCACTCAAACACTACAGTGGAAGTGTGTTGAATCAAGAGTAGATAGTAAGCGTCTTTATTATGGTCGTTTCATTTTGTCCCCGCTTAGAAAAGGTCAAGCGGATACCGTCGGTATTGCCTTGCGAAGAGCTTTACTTGGAGAAATAGAAGGAACATGTATCACACGTGCAAAATTTGGGAGCGTGCCACACGAATATTCTACAATAGCAGGTATTGAAGAATCCGTACAAGAAATTTTACTAAATTTGAAAGAAATTGTATTGAGAAGTAATCTCTATGGAGTTAGAGACGCATCAATTTGTGTCAAAGGTCCTAGATACATAACTGCTCAAGATATCATCTTACCCCCTTCCGTAGAGATCGTTGATATGGCACAACCTATAGCTAACTTGACAGAGCCCATTGATTTCTGTATTGAGTTACAGATCAAGAGAGATCGCGGATATCACACGGAACTCAGAAAGAACTCTCAAGATGGAAGTTATCCCATAGATGCTGTATCCATGCCTGTTCGAAATGTGAATTATAGTATTTTTTATTGTGGGAATGGAAATGAAAAACACGAGATACTTTTTCTAGAAATATGGACGAATGGAAGTTTAACCCCTAAGGAAGCGCTTTATGAGGCTTCTCGTAATTTGATTGATTTATTTCTTCCTTTTCTACACGCGGAGGAAGAGGGCACTAGTTTCGAAGAAAATAAAAACAGGTTTACTCCACCCCTTTTAACCTTTCAAAAAAAATTAACTAATCTAAAGAAAAACAAAAAAGGAATTCCATTGAATTGTATTTTTATTGATCAATTAGAATTGCCTTCTAGAACGTATAATTGTCTCAAAAGGGCCAATATACATACACTATTGGACCTTTTGAGTAAGACTGAGGAAGATCTTATGAGAATTGACAGTTTTCGTATGGAAGATGGAAAACAGATATGGGACACTCTAGAGAAGCATCTCCCAATTGATTTACCTAAGAATAAGTTCTCGTTTTAAATCCATTGCAATTTTTTCCTCTTCTTCCTTTTCGAGTTAGAATAAAAAAAAAAGAAAACAATTTTGCATCTTTGGCACAATCTATATTTTCGCGAAATGGATCATAATAAAATGGATTTTAGGTATCTAGGGAAGATTCACTTGGAAGTAACTATTTCCTAGATACCTATGCACGGTACTTCACGGTTGAATGAATCAACCTGCAAAATCCCTAAAAAAGACCTAAAGTTAAGGATTTTTCAATGGGTAATGTTGCTCCAATACCTAACCAAAGAGCTACCGCAGTACCGATTAAAAAAACTGTCGTAGCTACTGGGCGACGAAATGGATTTTGGAATTTATTGACATTCTCTAGAAAGGGTACTGTCAATAAGCCCGTTGGCACAGAAACCATTAAGAGAACGCCCAATAACTTATTGGGTACTGTACGGAGTATTTGAAACACGGGAAAGAAGTACCACTCGGGTAATATTTCCAGAGGAGTTGCAAACGGATCCGCCGGTTCACCAATCATTGACGGCTCAAGAACCGCTAAACCTACATTACATGCAATAGTACCTAGAATTACTACTGGAAAAATATATAAAAGATCGTTGGGCCACGCGGGTTCCCCGTAATAATTATGTCCCATCCCTTTAGCTAATTTTGCTCTTAATACAGGATCATTTAAGTCAGGTTTCTTTGTTATTGGGATAGGTGAATTCTTTAGGATCCATCCCCCAAAGGAACCGGACATGAGAATTTTTCATCATCCGGCTCGAGCAAGAATGAAAGAAAAAAGACCGTGGAAGATCCATAATAGAATAAGGTATATAATGACTCAATGACTCTAGGTAAGAAAAGCTTTATCAGATTCTCTTTTCCGAAGTTGCACCTACAACTACTCATTGAAAAGAATCCTATTCTTATGGGTAAATGCTCAATATCCAAGTGGGCTTGCAAAATTGATCATGATCAATTGCTTTGTGGATTGTCTCATGTCTCTTGATTAGTTGGTGTTTATCCCCTCAATATCGCAAATTTCTTACGTCCAAACAAAGTATTTACTTGTTACTAATAAAAAATCCAAAAGTCTAGCCTACGTTCTTCCTTAGATACCTTCTTTTACTCCGATAGTATTGCGGATCGCAATCGATGCAAAGAAAATGAATGCATTTCCATACTATAATAAAAAAGTAAGTGTAATAAATAGAGAATTAGATCATGTGATATGACTTATTCCATTTCTACTCTATGGGATCTTACGGAGCCTGTTCATGGATGACATGGTCGGGGTATGATCATAGAAAATATTCTCCTCAAGTGAACCAGCCTATCCTTCCTAGATAGGGGACTTACGTGTTGATTGGATGCGGAGACACCTTTAGTTGTGAATTCTAATGTGGCAGATCCAATTCTTTATCTGCATGGCCAAATCAATAATTCAAGTCACACACTCCCATAATCCGCCTTATTTTCTTTCGTAAAATTAACTTCAACTATTTGTATCAAAATACTTCGGAGTTGAAGAAAAGTATCCAAATGACATGTCTTATTTTACAATAACCCATGTTTGTAGCAATGAAATACCACAACCTACCCGATATGATATATGAGAATTAGAATTATCTTTCTCTATGATATGCCTTCCCTATAAAGGACCCGAAATACCTTGCTTACGTATCATTGGAAAGTGCATTAACATAAATACGGCAGTAAGCAGAGGCAGTACAAAAGTATGTAAACTATAAAAACGAGTCAAAGTGGATTGGCCCACACTAGCACTTCCACGCAATAACTCCACTAAAGGCGATCCTATTACCGGAATCGCTTCAGGTACACCTGTCACAATTTTGACTGCCCAATAACCAATTTGATCCCAAGGCAAAGAATAACCAGTTACACCAAACGATGCAGTCAATACAGCCAAAACCACACCTGTGACCCAAGTTAATTCGCGGGGTTTTTTAAATCCACCTGTGAGATACACACGAAATACGTGCAGGATCATCATTAGAACCATCATACTTGCTGACCATCGATGAACTGATCGGATTAACCAACCAAAGTTGGCCTCGGTCATTATGTATTGAACCGAGGAAAAAGCCTCTGTAACGGTTGGGCGGTAGTAAAAAGTCATAGCAAAACCTGTAGCGACTTGTACTAGAAAACAAGTAAGTGTAATTCCCCCTAAACAATAAAATATGTTGACATGAGGAGGAACATATTTACTAGTTATATCATCCGCAATTGCCTGAATCTCAAGACGTTCCTCAAACCAATCATATACTTTATTGAGATAGGTAACTAACCCGAGTCCCCCTCCGAGAACCGTATATGAAAATTTCATCTCGTACGGCTCAAGCAGAAACACACAAATTTTCAACGGATATTAGAAAAAAAAGGGTTCAAAACTTCATCAGCCACTGGATTGGGTCGATTTGCCTTGAAGATATGAAATAAGAAAAATCCAGAATTTATTCTTTATGATGATAATGCCAAAAAATCTCAAGTTGGCTCATCTGTCTTCCTTTCTTTGCCTTATGTTGGTCATTAGAGGCCTCTTGACTTTTCTCTTCCCTATTTTGGATTTCTTTTTTTTTTTGCGTAATGCGGATTTACTCTTGTTTTGTTTTACTAGTAAATAAATAAAGCAAAAATTCTAGTAGTTTTCTGATAGAAATTATCTTGTTGCGATCCTATGAATCAGTTCAATTAAAACCTTAGATTCATACTAGAGCCACGATGATTGAGTCTCAAGCTAAACAAAAGGCAAGGGTTCTTCGAATAAGAACCGCTTGATGATCATTTATTGAATCGGTGTAATAACTCGACAAAATCAAGAGAAAAAAAAAAGTTGTCTTTTGGGCAAACAAATTTGGAAGGAAGACATTTTCTTTTTTTATTAAAAACTACTTGAATTTTTTTCAGTCTGGTTGCGAGGTCTGAATAGTGAGTATGAATCATAGTTCCATTTTTTTTTCTTGATCCACTCTATCTATTTCGTGTTCCAGATACTAGAATAAATAATAAATATCCGACGAATTAGAATCATCTTGATAGAGATAACAGGCCCTTTCTATGTATTATCAATAGGATCAATTCTAACAAGTCACACACTCATATTCCAGAGATACCGAAACAAAAAAATTCCACGGTCGAACTACCAGAATGTCTAGAAATGTAGAGCTTAAAGTAGAAAGGCTTTTTTGGATGGAAAAACTATGACTTCGTAGTTTTAGTTAGTAGAAACCTAATTCATTAAAATTCCGTCCAGTAAAACAGAAGAATTATAAATTTCTAAAATGATAGATAGGAATATCGCGAATAAAGCCATTGCGACCCCCATAAAAGGAGTAGTCCCCCAACCCGGAGCTACTTTCCCATATTCCGAATTCAAGGGTTTCAATAAACTACCTGCGCGAGTTCGTCTTGGCCCAGGTCTAGAACTATCTTCAACGGTTTGTGTAGCCATAAATTCTATTTAATCATTGGTGTTGACTTTGTATACTATTCCGTTGTAGTTGTAAATACACGATCTTTTCGTAGATCCATTGTAATCTTGAAATTCTATAAAAATGGAAACAGCAACTTTAGTCGCCATCTCCATATCTGGTTTACTTGTAAGCTTTACTGGGTATGCCTTATATACCGCGTTTGGGCAACCCTCTCAACAATTAAGAGATCCATTCGAAGAACACGGGGACTAATTGAAGTAAGAAGTCTCCCAGATGGGGAGACTTCTTACTTCAATGAAATTATTTCATTTTTTTAGTCGGAACCTTAGGTGGTTCTCGGAAGAAGATAGCGAAAAAAATTATCCCTAAAGTCGAAACTAAAAGGAACGTATAAACCAATGCTTCCATAGATTCGATCGTGGTTTATTTACAATTATAACTTCCACACCTATTCATTTGTCATTTGGGATCATTTCCCATATAAAGAAAGAAAAAGAGTCAAAGAAAGGATGGGAGATGTTTCCCATGTCAAATCAAAAAAGAGAGATGAAAGATACCATAGCAATGTGGTATCAGACTGCCTGTCTCCTTGTAGTTGGATCTCCAACTTTTTGGAATGTTCCAAATTCCACTTGAGCATCCAAGTCTGGATCAATACCAGCAAAAACATCTCGGAACAAGGTTCTAGCGCCATGCCAAATGTGTCCGAAAAAGAAGAGCAAAGCAAAGGTAGCATGACCAAAAGTGAACCAACCCCTTGGACTGCTGCGAAAAACACCATCCGATTTCAAAGTAGCCCGATCTAATTCAAAAATTTCCCCTAATTGGGAACGCCTCGCATATTTTTTTACAGTAGCAGGATCAGAATAACTTACACCATTAAGTTCGCCACCATAGAACTCCACCGTTACGCCTACTTGTTCAACACTATATTTGGATTCTGCTCTTCTAAAAGGAACGTCCGCTCTCACAATTCCCTCTTCATCTACCAAAACAACCGGAAATGTTTCAAAAAAAGTAGGCATACGGCGTACAAAAAGCTCGCGCCCTTCTTTATCTCTAAAGACGGGATGTCCTAACCATCCAACAGCTATTCCATCCCCATTGTCCATTGAGCCTGCTCTGAATAATCCCCCCTTTGCCGGATTATTACCAATATAATCATAAAAGGCTAATTTTTCGGGAATTTTAGACCAAGCTTCTGATAAACTAAGATTTTCGGCTAATCCATCGCTAACTCTTCGATATATTTCTTGCTGAAAGTATCCCTGATCCCACTGATAACGAGTAGGCCCAAATAATTCGATTGGGGTAGTTGCTGACCCATACCACATAGTTCCGGCAACTACGAAAGCTGCAAAAAAAACAGCAGCGATACTACTGGAAAGTACAGTTTCAATATTGCCCATACGTAATCCTTTGTATAGACGTTGAGGCGGACGGACACTAAGATGGAATAGGCCCGCTAATATGCCCAATGTACCCGCAGCAATATGATGAGAAGCTATTCCCCCCGGAACAAAAGGATCAAAACCTTCTACACCCCACGCTGGATTTACAGCTTGTACTTTTCCAGTTAGTCCATAAGGATCGGACACCCATATCCCAGGACCATACAAACCCGTTACATGAAATGCGCCAAAGCCAAAGCAAGCCACCCCTGCAAGAAATAAATGAATTCCAAAGATCTTGGGCAAATCCAAAGAGGGTTTTCCCGTCCGCTCATCACAGAATATTTCTAGGTCCCAATATACCCAATGCCAGATAGCTGCCAAGAAACACAAGCCAGAAAACACAATATGCGCACCTGCCACACCTTCATAACTCCAAATACCCGGATTCGTTACAGTTCCTCCTGAAATACTCCAACCACCCCACGAATTGGTTATTCCTAAACGAGTCATGAAGGGAATGACGAACATACCTTGTCTCCACATTGGATCCAGAACAGGATCAGAGGGATCAAAAACCGCTAATTCGTATAAAGCCATCGAGCCGGCCCAACCAGAAACTAGAGCTGTGTGCATTATATGCACCGAAAGCAATCGACCCGGATCATTCAATACAACAGTATGAACACGATACCAAGGCAAACCCATGGAAATACCCCTTTAGCAAAGAAAAATAGACACGATGTCGCTTTATTTTATCGCATTGGAAAAGACTATCCATATCCTATGTACCTAACCCCTCTAGGGGATTCTGTGTCAGAAAGCGTGAATATTTATTTCATTCCATTAAAAATAAGAAGCCAATTCTGTTCGTAAGAAGAAAGAGAAGCAGATCTATTCTATACTCGATAAGTGCCAATATGCAATGGGTAGCTTGGCCTATTTGGAAAAAAAAAAACGAAGAATAGATCCCTATCCCTCTTTGTTTATCATTCCAATCACCGATTCTTTTTTCTTTATTCAATCTGTCTTACCTTCCTTATAGATATAACCTTTCAATCTATGTATTATTTCAATCTACGTATTAATAGAATCTATAGTATTCATATAGAATAAGAAAAAAAAAAGACAATAAACTGCGGATTCTTTCTTTCTCTTCCATTCTTACGTTTCCATATTAAAGTATAGTTTTCTTACTTAAATTTAATAATATTAATCTAATATGCCCATTGGTGTTCCAAAAGTACCTTACCGGATTCCCGGAGATGAAGAAGCGACTTGGGTTGACTTATACAATGTTATGTATCGAGAAAGGACACTTTTTTTAGGTCAAGAGATTCGTTGCGAGATCACGAATCATATTACAGGTCTCATGGTATATCTCAGTATAGAAGATGGAATTAGCGATATTTTTTTGTTTATAAACTCCCCAGGCGGGTGGCTAATCTCAGGAATGGCAATTTTTGATACGATGCAAACGGTGACACCAGATATATATACAATATGCCTCGGAATAGCTGCGTCCATGGCATCCTTCATTCTGCTTGGAGGAGAACCCACCAAGCGTATAGCATTCCCTCACGCGAGGATTATGCTTCACCAACCTGCTAGTGCTTATTATCGGGCAAGGACACCAGAATTTTTACTAGAAGTGGAAGAGTTACACAAAGTTCGCGAAATGATCACAAGGGTTTATGCACTAAGAACAGGCAAGCCTTTTTGGGTTGTATCCGAAGACATGGAAAGGGATGTTTTTATGTCAGCAGACGAAGCCAAAGCTTATGGACTTGTCGATATTGTAGGGGATGAAATGATTGACGAGCACTGCGATACTGATCCAGTGTGGTTTCCGGAAATGTTTAAGGATTGGTAGTGGTCGCATTTCTTGTAAATTTATTTCAAACCTAAATTCAGGTTTTCTGCGATTTAATAGAAAATAGAAATACTTCATGATGATCAATCATCAGGTTAAGATCGATCTAAACCAATCCTTTTTTTCTATATACATACGACATGCCAACGGTTAAACAACTTATTAGAAACGCAAGACAGCCAATACGAAATGCTAGAAAATCGGCCGCGCTTAAGGGATGTCCTCAGCGTCGAGGAACATGTGCTAGGGTGTATGTGTGACTCGTTCAGATCATGAGTTCAAACAAATAAGACAATTTTGGAAGTATCCATGATCGGTACCAATGAATAGGATAGAGAAGCTCTATCCTAGATTTCTATGGTAATATGGAATTTCTGGTTTCCTTTGGTGCAAATCCAATCATCTAAATTGGAAATAAGAAGCAATTCCCCCATTGGTAGAGAATGGTTATCCATTAAGCGGAGGAAATAGTAATAAAAAGAAAAAGGCTTATGCTCCTTTATCTTAAAAGAACGGACTAACAGGGTCAGCTACTTAGCCAACTTTCATAATTAAATGCCGTCACTGTATGGATAACTCTTATTGTGAAAAGAGCTATTTACTCTATAATGGATAGGTAGAGCCAAAGAATGTGAACTATACAAGTTCACAATACCTTTTGATGAAATGAAAGAAAGGGCTCCGGTGTATAGAGAGGGCCTCACCGTTTAAAAGGGAACCATAGAAACGATGGAACCCACTATTTTTTTGAGTATCGTTAGAATTTGTTATTTCTATGCGAAATAACTGAAGGGAATAGAATAAAAAATCGTGGTTGGGAAGGTTACAGTAGCAAAAGCCATTGGAATTAATATTTTATATATCGGAATAATTCGTTTTGTTATTAATGGGAAAAAGGATGGCTAAAAGAAGAGAAATCATTAGTTATTCATTAAGGTTAATTTGATTCAATGACCAGAGTTCCGCGAGGATATATAGCTCGGAGACGACGAACAAAAATGCGTTCATTTGCCTCAAACTTTAGAGGGGCTCATTTAAGACTTAATCGAATGATTACTCAACAAGTAAGAAGAGCTTTTGTTTCCTCTCATCGAGATAGAGGCAGGCAAAAGAGGGATTTTCGTCGTTTGTGGATCACTCGGATAAACGCAGCAACGCGGATATATAAAGTATTCAATAGTTATAGTAAATTAATACACAATCTGTACAAGAAGGAATTGATTCTTAATCGTAAAATGCTTGCACAAGTAGCTGTATCAAATCCAAATAATCTTTACACGATTTCCAATAAAATAAAGATCATCAATTAAATGGATAAAAAAGTAATATACAGGAATAATTAAAACCGAATTCCCGGAGAGGGAACTCCGGGAAGATACAATAAATTAAGATTAAGTGGTAAGAATCAACGAGCATGTTGCAATAAATAAAAAAACTATTTATTCTTCCCCATTTTTATTTCTTATAACAAACACAAGAATCAAAACTGGATTACTTTCCTTATATATAGGTCTGGCCCTTTCGAATAAAACATCAACAATCGGAACTTAAGTTCCGATTGTTGTTTCTTAAATTCTGGTTGGAGTTTCTTAAGTTTCGATTGGAATTGAACTTTTGCGTTAATTGAGGAATATGTCTATTTTTTCTGGGTCTAGGACCAGTAATTATTGAAATTGACTGGGCTTGAAATTGCTTCTCATTCTCATAGTTACGAAATGGTAAGAAAGATAAAATACGAGCCTGTTTTATAGCAAGAGTAATTAATCGTTGTTGTTTCAAGGTTAATCTATTTATTCGTCTCGATAATATTTTTCCTTGTTCACTAATAAATCGATTAATTAAACTCATGTTTCTATAATCAATTGGATCCCCCGGGCCAATCCGAGGACGCCTACGAAAAGGTTGTTTGGATTTACGAAAAGGTTGTTTGGATTTACGAAAAGTTTGCTTGGACTTACGAAAAGTTTGCTTGGATTTTTGAAAAGTTTGCTTGGATTTACGAAAGGGTTGCTTAGATTTATGAAAAGGTTGTTTAGATGTATACATGATTTATTCTTTATTAAAAAATTGGAAAAAAATGGATTTCTTTATTTTATTAATTTTGGATCCAGAAGAAGTAGTCTTTCTTTGGTCCATATATTATTTGATTCATATATAGTATATGAATACCCTCTATACATATGAAATAATATCTACCTGAAATCAAATGAGTTGATTTGTATTTTGTATTCTATCTATGTTCTATATATTAAATCTGTTCTTTGGAAAGATCGAACACACGATGCTCCTATTTTTTTATTTCGCCATGAGTCGTATGCTTGCGACAATAACGACAAAATTTTTTGAATTCTAATTGTCCAGGTGTATTGTGGCGATTCTTTTGAGTACTATATCTAGAAATCCCCGTCGATTCCTTATTGGCACCTTTTCGAACACAACTGATACATTCCAAAATAAGTCTGATTCTAACATCTTTCCCCTTGGCCATGAACCTCCTTTCTTTTTTGGATTGACTTAACTTAATTCTTCTACTTATTCTTTTATTCTTCTATTTTGAATCCGAAGAAGAAGAATAAAATCCATTAGAATAAAAAATTTTGGAAATTCTTAAATTAAGTAATAAAAAATGGAGAAATAATTAAAGAATACAATCCTTGTCGAATTAGCAAGGATTTTGCTTCGAAATCCTTTCATTTAAGTAGCCAGCCCAGCCTCTTTCTATGCTCTGATTTCTGAGGCCTGACTTAGCTTGGATACCGCTTTTAATTGAATTTCTGTTTTCCAAAATGGGATTTACCGAATTTTTCATGACTCTGAGGTTCAACCCAATCCATCTTTTCTTTCTTTTTCCTTCCTATACTAAAAAAAAAAAGGATTGAAAAAGGGAAAATTTTCGTCATGTCACGAAGAATTCCTCGCATAGCAATAACTAGAATTAAAAAAAAGGGAATGACAAAGCATCTGGGAATAAACGATTAATTTCTATCAATAAACCTGCTAAAGCCCCAAACCATAGAGTACTTAGCACGGGTGCTACAGAGAGATATGTTTTTATATCCCGCATTGAAAATCCTCCTTCCTTATTGGAATACATATATGATCAGATACTCTTGCCCAAGATCTTTTGTATTTCTTTTGTTTAGGCGAAATTCCTAACTAAAAAAACAAAATCAATATTCTATATAGAATGAACCGTATAGACGAGATTTTCCTATCCCTAAAAAAGAAAAAGATGACCTCTTCTTCCTATACATTACCAAGGAATAGTAATCTTTCTTTTATAGGTGAAATTAGATTCGATTTTAGATGTATACCATTCCTTGACTTGATTATATGAGACCAAAAAGAAGAAATGACAAGAAGGTTCTATATAGATAGAGAAAGAGAAGAAAATTACGATGTGGAAAACAAGACAGGAATTGTGTACAATGGCATTGTACAACAATTTGGAAAAGGGATGTAGCGCAGCTTGGTAGCGCGTTTGTTTTGGGTACAAAATGTCACAGGTTCAAATCCTGTCATCCCTACCTATTACTTCTTTCTTCTTTATGGGCAGTAGCGAGGGGATCAATTAAAGTGGGTATAACTTGAATTTGTGGATACTATACGTACGTGAGACACGTTAGGAGTAGAAAAGGGTTTTCTTTTTGAATGAAAGCGCTCTTAGTTCAGTTCGGTAGAACGCGGGTCTCCAAAACCCGATGTCGTAGGTTCAAATCCTACAGAGCGTGATTCCATCTATCTTATGTCGAAGCAGAGTAAAATAACTTAACAAAACAAAGTTGAATTGCAACTCCAATTTGACCTCCTCTCTGGTCTGGAGGAGGTCAATCAAAAAAGAAATATTACTCAATCAAAGATCCAACTGATCCCCACGCCTGTATTGCAAATACGCAGTCACGAATAATCCCGCTAAAGTAATAGGAATTAGGCCTAAGACGATTCCAAATAGAAAAACTTCAATCATTTCGATTTGTTCGAGGGGATAAAAAAAAGAGGTACGATCTATCCCTAAATAGTAGTCTAAATTATCCACGAATCTCAATGACCAAGAAAAGAATTGGTAATTAGTGTGGAAAAGAGTCGTAGAATACCAGGAATCCAAAAGAAAGATTTTGCTTTTCTGACTTATTCATTCAATTCATTTCAAATAAGACGTATCTTGTTCAAACCAATAAATAGAGCTGGGGTTATAGTTAAAGCAGCCAGTAGAAAACCGAAATAACTAGTTATAGTAAGCATGAAAGGGTTAAATTCCATTTATTTTTTTACTACACTACATATGTTGGTAAAGCACTTACCTAAGTTATGGAAAATTCAGAATTCATCGGTTATTTTAGATAATACTAAAAAACAAGATCGAGTGAGATACAGAAGTGTAAAAGAGAATCGATTCATCAGATGCGACATGAGTCCCTAATTCCGAATCAAGAGATTTGTTGTGGAATCTGTCAATTGAGTAAAGTAATAATATTAAGAACTAGATCATCTAACCCCATTGAAAAATGAAATTGGATTTTCGGGAGAATTTTGGAATAAAAGATAAATAAAGAATTGAAACGGTCGAATATTCCCCTATTCCTTCTTATTTTAACTGATTGTATTCCATATGGAATAAGAGGAGAAGAAAAGCATTCCACGACCCCCCGAGGGGCCCCTTAAAAAAAGGAAAGCTCCTCCTTGAATTTACTTTATTTTTATTCCTTTTTCGAACCCCCAACCAAAGTTGATTCGAAGACGAGTCACTTCAATTATCCTTTTAAGTTTTATCTTCTGTCTTTCCCTATTTCATCTCGTAAAGTTCCACTCTTGCAGTTTAGTCAAGAAAGTTAGACCTAATCCAACAAATAAGGCAAGGATTGGTTACGAATCTTGATTCTTCAAAGAATGTTTTCTTTCTTTCATAACAGATTATCTACTATTCGATTTTCTATTTATTAGATATTATGCTAACCAATTAAATTCCTTAAAGGGAAAGGTTGGATTGGATTCT